TTTGTCTCGAATTCAATGAAAAATTCATTGAATTCATTTATAGTAGTGAAAAGGAATCGAAATGATAGTCCTTTTACTCCACTACTACTGTAGTGTTCGTCTACAGATTGGGTCTTGAATAAGAATGGATAGGTCGGACGGGAAAAAAAATTCCATTTTTCGTTGGGGGGTTGAAGAAAAGCCTTGCTATACAGACTTATGGAAAGTATATGAACACTTATGCATTATTAGTTAGATTAAATTAATAATCTAATTAGATTTCTTTTTTATTATAAATTTGTTTATGTTTCTTTCTTTTTTATATTTCAAATTCTTTCTTTTCCCTAAGCTCTAGTGAAAGGCTTTCAGAGGCTGTTTTCCTATTGTTTTAGAGAAGAAATCGGGAGACGGTAAGGATTAGATGAAATGCAAATAAGAGAAGAATATAAAAAAGAATCTATCTTGATCTTGATTCTATATTTTTGACATTTCACTTAATGAAATGGGGCAAACTAAAACATAGATCTTTTTCTTACTACCTGTTAGTAAGATTCATTCCCTTAATACTTCCCAAGATATCTCTGGATATTTTTTATTTATGCATAATATTTGCATAATATTTTTTTTTCAATTCTACTAGAAATCAGAAAAGAACTTGTTAGATGTTATAATTGGATTTATTGAATTGTTTCATCAATTATGTTATCCAGGAATCTTTTTTTGACTCTGTACCAGCGATTCCACTATTATTATAAAATTTTTAGTGAAAATTAAATAAGAAAAGAATACAAGAAAAATTAGTAAACAATAATGAAATAATTCCTTCATATTGATAGCGATAGGAGACAAAATTTACATGGATATAGTAAGTCTTGCTTGGGCTGCTTTAATGGTAGTTTTTACATTTTCCCTTTCCCTTGTAGTATGGGGAAGAAGTGGACTCTAAGGGTACTTTTAATTGAGTTAAGGGATCAAATGTTTTATAGCTGGGTTCTTCAATTTTTTAACGATTGAATTTAGTTATAGTTATTTGATTAATATTAATACTAATTAATTAAATGCAATTATATCTGCATTTTTTAATTCTATTGTATTCCAGTGGTGGAATGTATTCTATGTATAATGTATAATATTGAAAATACTCTTTCAATCAAACAAATATTTGAATTGTAACCATCTTCGTATTTTTAAAGTCAAGGGAATACAAATAATGGGAAATGGATTCCCATTCCAACCAAATTGTTTCTAAGATGTCTATTTCGATGAACTGGTTACTACCAATCTTTTCGAAATATGAAAAACTTTTTCCATAGAATTCGTGGAACCCCCGGATCATCTGTCAATTATTTAATCAATTCATTTTTTGAATGCTAAAATACTATATTTATAATATAAGAAATTATATTAAATATCCTACCGAATCAGAAATAGAAAAATTCTATATCGATATATAGCCATCTATAGATAGTATTAATATGAAAATAAATATTTATTTATAGATATAGATAGATGGATGGATTGGTACATATTAAACCCTTTTATTTTTTCAAATCAATAAAACATAGAGTCAAACTTTATAGACTACCATAATAGATAGTATAGTCGAAAGAAATAGATTTGATTTCTTTCGACTATACTATATGAATTTCATAAAATTTTGCTGATTGTAGTCTGATCATTTCATTTAAAACTAAGAACCGAAATTGAAATCCTTTTTTCATTTTTTTTTATTCAATCATTATCAATCATTGCATTGATAAGAAATCAGAAGTCATTTTTAAGTAAAATTAGTCACTTTGACTTACCGTTTTTACGTAAATTATAAGTAAAAAGGCAGTAGGAACTAGAATGAAGAGTGCAGTAGCTATAAATGCGAGAATATTTACTTCCATAATCTCTATGTTTTCTTTCTCTTTAATTTCTAATAAAATTAATACTTCGGGATTTAATCCCATATAAGTGTTCAATCTTTCGGCGGTAAATTCAATGGTATCGATTTTATTTCGATGATATCAAATCGAATCAATATCACGAAGAACAATATCTGAGCTATCAAATCGATTCATAGTCGAGAATTTAATAGTATAACATAGGAAGATCTTTTATCCATACCAAATAAAAAAATTTTACTTTCTGATGCAATCCAAAATGCCTTTTTTTATTTCTTTCTTCATCGGAACCTTTACTTTATTATTTATATTATATATTTTATACCTTAAACTAAAAAAGAAATAAAAAAAAAGGGGGGTCCCTGTTATAAATAATATTTTTTTGATTGTATTTATATCCATCGGGACTGACGGGGCTCGAACCCGTAGCTTCCGCCTTGACAGGGCGGTGCTCTGACCAATTGAACTACAATCCCAGGGAATAAATCGTATAGCATACATATTCTTACAATTTAATTCAAACCCTTTTTTTCTATTTGTTCTATTTGATTTGAGATTCAACCGTTGTACTGTAACTGAAAGAGGTGGGCTTTTTTGATATAAAATATATATATGGGTCTGCACTTTAGCGC